TTCACCTGCATATCATAAGGAATTCGAACAACTGCTTCAAATACAGTATCGGGAAGTACCGCTTGTGGAACCTCGATATCCACGGGCTTATTAGCTAAATGGCAATTGGCACATACAATACGACCAGTTGCTTCTCGCGGATTTTCATAACCCTGCTGTGCAAAAATGGGGTATGCGTTTGAAATGGGTGCTCGAATTATTATATATATCATGAGCGATATGGAAATGGATCGAGTAATCTCTTCTTTTATCCAAGAAATGGAATTTTTAGTTTGCATGGTCCAATCATTGATTCTGAAAATTTCTACAATAAAATTGGGTAGGTCACTCGTACAGTTCCCTATCCCTGATTCTGCTATTTACTGAAATAACTTTCCTGGAATATTAGGAAGAATAGAATCTGGGTAGAAACAAAAATAAGAATAATAAGTCAAATTTTTAATGTTTAGCTTTTGTACAAAGTACGTTATAATGGGATCGGGAGATCCTTTTTTTAGTCATTCATTGAATGATAAATCACTACAAGTGACGGAGATACACGATTTAAATAACGAAAAATCCAATATTTAAAAATGGTATCTAGAATGACTGGAAAAGTGGAAACAAGACCGGATAAAATTTGTTCATTATGAGCAAATCCAAAGTCTTTATAGACAGAACCAATCATTAGTTCCCAACCATGAGGCGAATGAAATCCTATACATAAATCAGTTAATAAAAGAATAGAAAAAGCTTTTATTGTGTCGCTTAAGTTATATACGAATTCTTGAACCCAAGAGTTAAGAATAATAAGTTCTTGATTCCCTATAATAGAATAACCACTTAGCATAATGAAACCGATTATATTTGTCGAGAAGTGCAAAATCGTATGGATACAATCCTGATTGTGCGTCTTGATCAATTGGACCATTTCTTTGTAGATTCCGATACGAAGGTTTTGTAAACGTGTTTCCGGGTATTCCTTTATCATTTCATCCAAGAGGAACAATTCCTCCAATTCTATGAATTTTTGTAGGATACTCTTTTCTTGAATATCAGTCAAGAAAATTTCGGATTGCCAAGTATTCCACGAATTAGTAACCCAAGATTCCAGACTTTTCTTAAAAGAGAAAGAGATCCACCAGGGCAAAAATACTATAAATGTAAGATAAAGAAGAGGAATCAATGCTTTCTTTTTTGCCATTTTTCATTTTTCGTCTTTAATGAATTCACCTTCACCCCATTCGTTAACTCTATTAATATTTCTATCAAGTCTAAGTTCTATCACAAATCCTAGAGAAATCTATTCCTTCGTTTTTTATTTGTGATTTGGGAGTTAGTTCTTGAATTTAGAAAGAATACAGAAATAGAAATAAGAAATAGAAAGAAAACAGTCCACTTCCAATTCGAATGAAGGAAAAAAAATATTGTATTGTTTCCAAAGATATCAATTGATAAAATTCGAAGCAATTAGTGCTTTCGATGAATGCACGAAGGAGGGCCACTTCAAGTAATGAATATTTTAGTAAGATTTCGAAACGAAAGAATGCCCTTTCTATCATCTATCAAAATATCCAATATTTCGAAAAAAAATTCTTGAATTTTTTCTGTTTAAATAAAGTATTCATTCTTCAGTTCATTTTTTTCTTTTTCAAAATCCTTCAATTGGCACACGCAAAAAAGAGGCCAATTCCGCCGCTTTTTGTTCCATTTCTCGTGGAGTCAAATTCTCATCAGTACGAGTCAAGGGAATGGACCCCTGTCCTCCGATTTCCATATAAAGGACACGACGAGTATAAATACCCTCTTTAACTTCTATTCTGATAGACTGAATGTCTTTCATAAGGAATCGGAGAAAAATACGACGATTTTTTCCCGGAAATCCCCAACGAAAAATACACACTATTCCTTGTTTTCTATCGAATCGATCATAACCACTACCTACACTCCACGAAATTGTACACCACAAATAGAAACTAATAAAGAGACCCGCGATTCCATAGAACGACATCACGATCCCTTGTGGAAAAAAAAGCATTTCCTGAAACGGAAATAAAGGTATCCAATTTCTACCCAGATAACTGGAAGTTCCAACCAATAAGAACCCTAATGAACCTAAAAAAAGGATAAAGGCCCAAAAGAAATTACTTGTTTTTCGAGACCCTGTTCTAAGTTCTATCCATATACGTTCTGATCGCCAACCCATACTAAATCCAGTTGTATTTTATTGGAATTGGGAGAATAACAATAACCCAAATGAATTGGAGTTTTCTTTTTTGGTTTCCCGAAGTAACGCTCATCAACTAGTACTATTCTGATGGAAACCTTGGGGAGTAATTCATCGAATTTCTTATAGATCGAAAAAAAGAATAGATGAAATTTGTCCCTACTGCCCGTATCTAAAAAATCTTGTTTTTTTGAACATGAATAAATAACGAAGCCATTGCAATTGCCGGAAATACTAGGCCCACTAAAGGCACAAAAACAGAAGGGAAGTTGCTGAGAATTGTCATAGAATGGGTACCTCGATTTAATATTTGTACCTGTTAAGTTTTTTTATATTAACATTTTAGTTCGATGTTATAAAGATATTTTTTTCGAATTCATGTAGAATTATACTCATATAGAATTCTACTAAACATATCTAAGTAAGTATATATATCTAAGTAAGTATATATAGAGTATATATATCTATGTATATTATAAAAATAAAAAATCAATTTCTATATATTATTATATATTATTATTATATTATATATTATTATTATATTATATATTATTATTATATAGAAAAAAAAGAAAATAAAAAAGAAGGGAACAATGAAATCCTCTTTATTCCTCTTGCCGAAATTCGTGGAAGAAAGAATTTGCTTTTTTATAGAGTTTTCCTGATTACTAATCAGGAAAATAGGAATATTACTAATCAGGAAAAGAGGAATATCGATAAAAAAAATTATCCACATCACATGATTCTTTCTGCAGTTAAATCTTATGTTACCAAAGAGAAATTCATTATTTGTATTTTGAATTTGATTGCCATAAACGAATCCTATAAACTAAATAATTACTCGCTCGGCACACACACAAAAAAAAAAAAAAAATAATAAATATTTGAATTGAAAGCTCTACTTGATTTCATTTTGAGTCAAAGGAAAGAAAGCATGGAGCTGAAATAACTCACTCAGAACGCCCTTTAAAAGTTTACGCGGTACGATTGAATCGAATAAGCCCTTATGGAATAAATATTCAGCCGTTTGTGAACCTTCAGGTACTGTCTTATTTAATGTTTGTTCAATTACTCTTTTACCCGCAAATGCAATGTAGGCGTTGGGTTCGGCAATAATGATATCCCCCAACATACCAAAACTAGCGGTTACCCCGCCAGTAGTAGGAGATGTAAGGATCGATACATAGAATAACGTTTTATTTGCTTGATAATCATATAAAGCAGAAGATATTTTAGCCATTTGCATCAAACTCAAACTTCCTTCTTGCATACGTGCTCCTCCGGAAGCACACACTAGAATAAGAGGTAAAAATTGATTGGCAGCATATTCGATCAAACGGGTGATTTTCTCACCTACCACAGATCCCATACTACCCCCCATAAACTGAAAATCCATAACCCCAATTGATACGGGAATACCATTTAGTTGACCTGTACCTGTTTGAACAGCCTCGGTTAATCCTGTCTTTCTTTGATATGAATCAATACGATCTTTATAGGGTTCCTCCTCCGAATCAAATTCAATGGGATCCAGAGAGACCATGTCTTCATACATAGGATTCCAAGTACCTGGATCAATCGAAAGTTCGATTCTATCTGAACTGCTCATTTTCAAATGATATCCACATTGTTCACAAATATTCATTTTTGATTTCAAAAATTTTTTATAATTTAATCCATAACAATTTTCGCATTGAACCCACAAATGACTGTATTTTGGAGTCTCATCTAGATCATTAGAATCTTCTCCTATAGTTAAAGCACTATCATTTGTGTTGCTAGTTATTATACTTATACTGGAACTCTCGCTTTCACTACTGTTTCTGTCCGCACTACAAATGGAACTATAAATGTAACTGTTGTCACTATCACTTAAAATGGAACTATCAATACCAGTTTGAGAACGAAGATAACTGTCAACACAACTATTAATGTGATTATTCCAAGTATTTTTAGTATCATACATGGAACGATCATAGTGAGTCTCGTCACTCTTAGATATAGATACATTATTCAGATAACTAGAATTCTTATAACTATAAAAATAACTTTCTGGTTCACTTAGAAAAGAATGATCATTGTCAATCTCAAAAATTGGATTTTCAATATCAAAATATATGGAATAACTGCCCCTATTACTATCCCTAACTAAAAAAGTTTCATCAGATATGAGACTCCGAATGTCACTGACGCCGACTAAATAATCAACATTACTGTAACTCGAATTGTCACTATCACTCCAACCGTTTTTATCCATATCAGTTATAATTGGGTCTTCTTCACTTACACCGATATTTTCAATAGGATCAAAACTATCCATTGATTTAGTTAGCCCACACCCGTATTCTAACTCTCTGTTAAACAATATCGAATTGAACCACCATTTTTCCATAGAGCTTTGTTGACCCCCTAATTTACATTAAAATACAATAGATGAATAGTCATTCAATGAAAAATCATTTGATTCATTTCCTATCAAAATAAGCATATAAATCTAATCACTAGAATTATTAACTAACTAATAATGGGGGTATTAAATAAAAAAAAATGATTCTCTTTCGTCAGAATCCAGAGTATCATTTCACTATATATATATATGTCACTATATGTGGTGGAACTCTTTTTCTATTTTAATTCGATTATTCTATTATATAAATTTTTTTTATTATATAAATTTAAATTTTTATTACTATTAAATAAATAAAAAAAAAAAAATAGCTAAATAAAAATAACGGTTTCCCCCTGTTGTGTCAAATTCACATCGAAAAAATAAATAAATAAAGAGTTGTTCCTT